ATGATCTAATTAAAGGAATAATTGGAACTATTGTATTAAGCTTTTTCATAACCATTTTTATTAGAAATGAATTTTGCAACATTTGACTTCGTACCACTGAAAGATTTAGCCGAATACTTAAAAAATAACCTAAAAAGTGAAATGAATGCTGAGATAATTGGTTTATATCGATCGTTCCTGGTTGAGACCAAATATTAAAATAACATTGCCATAAATAGATAAAATAGGATTTCCATTTATTTAACAAAAGAGGCGTATTCTTTGAAACCAGAATTGATTTTCCTTGATATCTAACATAATGGATGAAGGGATCCTTGAAGAATGATAAAGTATACGAAAAATCCTTAACAAATATTTCTACAAGATGTTCTATTTTTTCATAGAAAAAAATTCGTTCAAAAAAAACGCGAAAATATTTGAATCGTAACTGAGAGGATTTGTTACGAAGAAAAATAAAGATAGATTCGTATTCCCATACATATAAATTATATAGGAACACGAAAAATCTTGGATTACTTTTTGAAAAAAAAGTCGAAATCGATTTTTTTGGAGTAAAAAGACTATTCCAATTACAATAGTAATAAAAAAACAACCTTAATAAATGAAAGAAAGAGACATCTTTTATCCAATATCGAAGGATTTGAACCAAGATTTCCAGATGGATAGGGTAGGGTATTCGTATATCTGACTCATGATTTAAATATATAAATTGATCTTCAAAAAAGGGAAAAATGGAATGAATTGATCGCAAATTATTATAAGATTTTACGATTTCTAACTCCTTTAAGAAAGAGATAAATAATTGTAGGGAAAATAGAATCTCCACGACGACAATAAAACCTTCTAATATTATTTGAGAATCCAAATTATTGTTATAACCCCAAAAAGGATTTTTGTTAGAATCATTAACCAAAATGATCAAATGAGTCTGTTCATACATTCGAGTAATTAAACGTTTTCTAATTAGTAAACTAAATTGATTCTTATAACCTAAATTTTCTACAAAAATGCATCCATGACCATAAGCGAGTCCATAAATATACTCCCGAAAAAAAAGTGGGTATAGGATGTCCTGGTGGCGAGATCTATGGAGTTCAAAATATACTCGATATTCCTCCATTTTAAAAATTCTATTTGGTCAAACAAAGAATCAGAGATTCTTTGGATTATCAAATGATACATAGTGCGATACGGTCAAAACAGGGAATTCGAATATATATATTAATTTGAATAAAAAACGAATTATATATATATAGATATCTAGAAAAAGATAGATACCTAGAAAACAAGTAAAACGAATCAACGGACTCTCTCTAATCGCTTTTCCCACCTAATTTTTGTTCTAGGATAACAAGCTAGTTAGGAATCCTTTATTTTTTTTCAACCCAATCGCTCTTTTGATTTTGGAAAAAATCTCTTTATCGATATACTCTTTCTTTTACACATTTATCGCTACCCCAAAATAGAAATCTAATGGAAAATAGCTATATAGTTAGGACTCATAACAAAAAGAAATAATCCATTCGCAGGAAAAGCTTTTCCCACATCAAGCACTAACCTCTTTTTAACGTACAATTAGATGGGGTAATCATTCAAATAAAAAAGAAATGAAAGCTCGTTACTTTTAGTTTCCCTATAATTAATTGGAGCCGCTAAGCTCTATCCCTTTATTAATTAAACCCAACTGAATGAGTTCCGAGCCAAAAATTCAAAAAAAATTTGGGCCGGATCCGATAAGAATGAAATATTTTTAGAATTCATCATTGATACGACATGCTACTTTTTCCATTCATTCCTTTCTGGATCAGTCGTGGTTTTACAAACTCTACCGATGGTATGGACGAACCAATTGCTTCATAGAAATGTGTAAAAAAGAAAGTCGCTCTTAAAAGCCGAGTACTCTACCATTGAGTTAGCAACCCCAATACAATTTATAAATAGGGTGGGTGTATATATCCAATCGCAATAAAAACAATACAAATAAAAGATTGAATTGTCTAATAAAATATTAGACATTAAAAAAAAAAAAAAGGAAAAATAGAAAAAAACTAAAAATGTCGAAGGCGAATTGATTCTCAACATACAAATGAACAGATAAAACAAAAAATTTTATAAAAAAAAAAATAAAAAATGATAGACCACCTCTTTATCTACTATGTTATACATTGTTATCCATTATAGATTATTATTATATATAGAAATATATAATTAATTATTATATATTATTTTTCGTTTTTTATTTACCTTTCAATTCAATCAAAAAAGAATTTCTTGTTTTTGTATCGCAGAAAATCCAACGAACCTACCATTTGATGAAGTAAAAAAAGCCTATATTAACGTGAGTAAATTTATCAATTTATTCACGATCGCATTATATTTATTTGATACACTGTTGTCAATATTAGTATTGAAAAAAGAATACAATTGAGAAAACAAACGAATAAAATAAAAATGATAAAATGAAATATTAATATTTCATTTTATCATTTTTATTTTATAT